TATTTAAGTTGTATTTATGTCAGAGGGCAATATGAATGTTCTACCCTGTTCTATCAACTCACTAAAAGTGTTATACGATATATCCGATGTGGAAGTGGGCCAACATTTTTATTGGCAAATAGGGGGTTTCCAAGTCCATGCCCAAGTACTTATCACTTCTTGGGTTGTAATTGCTATTTTATTAGGTTCAGCCACTATAGCTGTTCGGAATCCACAAACCATTCCAACCGACGGTCAGAATTTCTTCGAATATGTCCTTGAATTCATTCGAGACTTGAGCAAAACTCAAATTGGAGAAGAATATGGCCCTTGGGTTCCCTTTATTGGAACTATGTTCCTATTTATTTTTGTTTCTAACTGGTCAGGTGCTCTTTTACCCTGGAAAATCATACAGTTACCGCACGGAGAGTTAGCTGCACCCACGAATGATATAAATACTACTGTTGCTTTAGCTTTACCTACGTCAGTGGCATATTTCTATGCGGGTCTTACCAAAAAGGGATTGGGTTATTTCGGTAAATACATTCAACCAACTCCAATACTTTTACCAATTAACATCCTAGAAGATTTTACAAAACCTTTATCACTTAGTTTTCGACTTTTCGGGAATATATTAGCTGATGAATTAGTAGTTGTTGTTCTTGTTTCTTTAGTACCTTCGGTGGTTCCTATACCTGTCATGTTCCTTGGATTATTTACAAGCGGAATTCAGGCTCTTATTTTTGCAACTTTAGCTGCAGCTTATATAGGTGAATCCATGGAGGGTCATCATTGACTAGCTTTCGAAATGAAATGGTATTTCAAAAAAAAAAAGCTTATCCCAACTCATGGGCGTCTCAAGATAGTTTACTCGGGGAACATAATATATACAAATACCGATATATACGATCTAGAATAGGAGCAAAAAAAAAAGAAAAACTATATATATTACATATATTACCGTTCCTATTTCATTTGATTTCATTTAATTCAACGACTGACCAAAATTGTTATAAATTGCAATTCAATTGGATCAATCAAATCTTGATATGTAATGATTTGGACTGATGAACCCATCCACTTATATTCACGCGTATAATGATAAAGAAAAGGAAGGGAATAGAAACAAAACAAATAAGATTCCTAAAAAAAGTAAGGGAAGTCGAGCTGGGTATATGTAAGGGCTATAAGCCAATCCTGAATATGTTTCAAAAAATGATTCTAGAATCCGATTCAATATAAGATATGGATGGTTTACATTATGAAAGAAACACATGTATATGTGATATTAGATGTTCACTAGTTATATATGGGCTATCTTATATATTATTTCACATCCCACTGAATTTAGATCGATTCCAATGCAAGCCTTTTCGTTTTATCCGTGACTGTGGATTGAATGAATAAACAAACGAAGTCAAGCATCAAGCATAGTATATAGAAGAGAAAGAGTGAAGAGTTGAAAGAATGGAATAGTTCGAAAGAAGGAAATGAAAGAACTAGAACAAAGACTCCGTGGGCAGGAACTAAAAACGAGAGATCGAAGTAGTTTTGATGATTCAGTAATATTATCATTTCAATTCAGAGTTCTTAGTTATTTTTTTTTCGGATAGATCTTAGTGATGAAATAATTTAAGTAATAATTCATTGGTTGATTGTATCATTAACCATTTCTTTTTTCTTTTTTTTTTGGTACGAGGAACTTAATATGAATCCACTGATTTCTGCCGCTTCCGTTATTGCTGCTGGATTGGCTGTAGGACTTGCCTCTATTGGACCTGGAGTTGGTCAAGGTACTGCTGCGGGCCAAGCCGTAGAAGGTATCGCGAGACAACCAGAAGCAGAGGGTAAAATACGAGGTACTTTATTGCTTAGTCTGGCTTTTATGGAAGCTTTAACGATTTACGGACTGGTCGTGGCATTAGCGCTCTTATTTGCGAATCCTTTTGTTTAATCCTATAAATGTGAAAAATACATACTTCATTTTCCTATTTTATTGCCATGGGCTTGCCAAATTATATCAAAACTTCACTCCTACAATCATTTCTTCGTTGAGACAATAACCCCGGGGTGGAGTGATTTGAAAATGAGTAATTAGCATAGCAGACACACTCGCTTTCTTCTCTCCCGTTTTTAATGGAAACTTTTTTTTTTACTTTTAGGAAGTGTTGCAACAAACGAGGTATTTTGTAATTGACATGAGGTTCGGGACTAATAAATAGATTTTTGGGAATTTCCATTGAAATAATAATAAAGAAAAATTGTTTATTAAAATGAAATTAATCTATTCCTATTTATAATAAGGAAATTAATAAAAAGAAATCAATCAAAAACAAAAAGGGGGCGAAGTGATACAAAAAGAACTCTGTTCAATTTTGTTGGTCCTATCTATAAGAGGAAAGCATATGAAAGACGTAATCGATTCTTTCGTTTCCTTTGGTCACTGGCCATCCGCTGGGAGTTTCGGGTTTAATACCGATATTTTAGCAACAAATCTAATAAATCTAAGTGTAGTACTTGG